TATGGTTCATATTCTGGATTAGGTTCATCCCTTTAGTAATCGGGTGAACTGGATTGTAGACACGCCATGAAAGCATAAGAACTCAACGGAATCCCCCTCGAAGAACACAAAGAAAGAGGGGGTAGGTCCCGTTGAGCTCTTAATAATATATATAAGCTTATATTTTTATAAGTTTAGTGAATAAGTTCTATTTGTTCAATAAATTTTCCTATATTTTTGTTTGTCCACCATTACTACTTTATTTATGTAATAAATCTAAAAAAGGGTTATGATAAACCTCGAAAAAAAAAATGGAAACTACGAATAGGAATCTTTCACGAACGGGATCAAGAATGATTATTATTTCGACACAAGAAAGGGTTGTGGAAAATTCCTTTTCTTGTGTCAAAGACTAGGAAGACAAATAATCCCTCTTAGAATAGAATGCTTTTTTCCTCTCATTCATTTTTTTTATACTTTGGTTTATATTCTCCGCTTATTTATCTTATGTTTAGTATTTAGTCAACTTTTATTCTATTCTATTAGAATAGAAAACGATTGATTCATTATATGGCATGCATTTAAATCTGACAATAATGACATAATCATACCGCTTCCATTTTATTTTGATTGAAAAAACAAAGAAATAAAGAAGAGGTAAGTAAAGTCAAATAGTCTTCTTCACAGCACACATACTATGACTAGTAATGCGGCACAAGTAATTCCCAAAATCTGATAGAAAAAGAATATAAACAAGCAAAAGGCTTTTCAGAAGTTTTTTTTGATCATAGAGAATTACATAACACAATTTCCAACAAAAATTTGGTTTTTTTAGAACTTGATAAACTAGAAATTCATTTCGGACAATTGAACCTTCTCAAACTGTTTCTTTTTAAGAACCAAAAAGATTTGTGCCAAAATAATAGATGCCAAGAAGAGCAAAAGGCCTTGTACACGTAATGGATCTTGAAGTACTATTTCCGCATCCCCCTGACCAAATCCACCCACATTCGGATTACTCGTTAATGGTTGATCCAGTTTGATGGATTCGCCCTCTGAAACAAGAAGTTCTGGTCCTGGAGGGATAATATCAACCACTTGACGTCCATCCGATGCATCCACTATGGTTATTTCGTATCCCCCTTTTTCTTTTCGTATGATTTTGCTTACTATACCCGCCGATGTAGCATTATAAACATTATTGTTACTCTTGCTCCCGTCGGGATAAATCTGACCCCTTCCCCTGTTCCCGCCTACGTATATGGGATATTTTAAGAAGTGAACGTCTTTCTTAGTAGCGGGGTCCGGGGAAAGAATAGGAAAGGTGATTTCACTATATTTTTGACCAGGAACAGGACCTATCACAAGAATATTTTTTTTCGTGGGGCGATAGCTCTGAAAAGACAGATTGCTTATCTTTTCTTTAATCTCGGGCGAAATACGATCGGGAGGGGCTAATTCAAACCCCTCAGGTAAAATAAGAACAGCTCCCACATTCAAGGCTCCTTTTTTACCATTAGCAAGAACTTGTTTCAGTTGCAAATCATAAGGAATTCGAACAACTGCTTCAAATACAGTATCAGGAAGTACCGCTTGTGGAACCTCGATATCCACGGGCTTGTTAGCTAAATGGCAATTGGCACATACAATACGGCCAGTCGCTTCTCGTGGATTTTCATAACTCTGCTGTGCAAAAATAGGATACGCATTTGAAATGGGTGCCCGAGTTATTATATATATTATGAGCGATACGGCAATGAATCGAATAATCTCTTCCTTTATCCAAGAAAAGGTATTTCTCATTTGCATGGTCCAATCATTGATCCCGAAGATTTCTACAATAAAATTAGATAAGTCACTAGTATAGTTCCCTATCTATGATTCTGTTATTTACTGAAATAATTTGACTCGAATATTGAAGGAATCCCCCGGGTGGGTAGAAAAAAGAAGTACAATTTTGACTGTTTTACTTATGTTACAAAGTAACAAACATTATAATTGGATCGGTCGATCATTTTTCAATCATTCATTGAATGATAAATTACTACAAGTGACGGAGATACACGATTTAAATAACGAAAAATCCAATATTTAAAAATTGTATCTAAAATGACTGGAAAAGTAGAAACAACACCGGATATAATTTGATCATTATGAGCAAATCCAAAATCTTTGTAGATAGAGCCAATCATTAGTTCCCAACCATGGGGCGAATGGAATCCTATACATAAATCGGTTAATAAAAGAATAGAAAAAGCCTTTATTGTGTCGCTTAAATTATATAGAAATTCTTGAAGACAAGAGTTAAGAAAAATAAGTTCTTCATTACTTAGAATAGAAAAAACACTTAGAATAACGAAAGAAATTATATTTGTTGAGAAATGTAAAATCGTATGGATACGACCCTCATTGTGCATCTTGATCCATTGGATCGTTTCATTGTAGACTCCGACGTGAAGCTTTTGTAAACGCCTTTCCGAGTATTCCTTTAGCATTTCGTCGAAGAGGGAGAGTTCCTCTAATTCTATGAATTTTTTTAGAATACTCTTTTCTTGAATATCGTTCAAAAGAATTTCGGAGGGCCTAGTATTCCACCAATTATTAACCCAAGATTCCAGACTTTTATTAAATGTAAATGAGAGAGAGATCCACCAAGGCAAAAATACTATAGATGCAAGATATAGAAGGGAAATAAATGCTTTCTTTTTTGCCATTTGCTCATCTATGAATTTTGAAATGAACTCATCTCATTCGTCGACTCTATACGATACTAATATTTCTATCAAATATCAGTTCTATTACATTACAAGTTATCGAGCGTATTCCCCGTTTTTATTTGTGATTCAGTACAATGGTTGGTCCTTGAATTTCTAATTTAGAAAGAATACAGAAAAGCAATATAGAAATATAGAAATAGAATAAGAAGGATTCCACTTCAAATTGAATGAAGAAATAAATAAACTAGAATATTATATATAATATTCTTTCAAAATATATCAATTGCTCAAATTCGAAGCAATTGTCCCCTTTGGATGAATGCACGAAAGAGCCATTTCAAATAATGAATATTATTCGAATTTCGAGACAAAAGAACTCCCGGTTTATCAAGATATCCAAAAATCTCGAAAAAAAAAGTTCACTGGCAGCCCCGAGTACAGGAATAATTGATAGAATTTTCTGAAGAAAACTGTGATGCTATGATAGTGTCAAAATAAGACAGAAAGGTTATCATTATAAGCGGCCCAATCGGTGGGTAATTAAAGAGCACAAAAAAGATAAAAAACGTTGATTAACAAAAAAGGAGAGATGATTTACAAGAGAGAATCTATCTGTATTTACTAAATTCGAAATATTGAAAATAAAAAAAAAAAAAAGATAAATTCTTTATTCCGAAATGTTTTGATATATGAGATGAATCTATTATTTCGATTTGTTACTTGTTTCGTTACTGAATTGATTTAAGTAGATTTACATACTCATAAAAAAGAATTTATGGACAAAAACTATTTCGCTTTATGATTGGTTCATGTACGTTTACTTTATTTTATTTTTGTTCTAATCAGAGTTCGGCAGAAATTTCGGTTAAGTTATGCTATAGAAAAAAGAGAAAGAGAATTCTTGAGTTATAGTTTTTTCCCTTTTGTTTTGCTAAGAATAAGAAAGCATTCTCAAAATACTTCAATTGGTACACGCAAGAAATAGGCCAATTCAGCAGCTTTCTGTTCAATTTCTCGTAGAGTCAAATTCTCATCGGTACGAGTCAAGGGAATGGACCCCTGGCCTCTGATTTCCATATAAAGGACACGACGAGCATAAATACCCTCTTTAACTTCTATTCTGATGGATTGAATGTCTTTCATAAGGAATCGGAGGAAGATGCGACGATTTTTTCCAGGAAATCCCCAACGAAAAATACACACTATTCCTTCTTTTATATCGAATCGATCATAACCACTACCCACATTCCACGAAATTGTGCACCACAAATATGAACTAATAAAAAGACCCGCGATTCCATAGAAAGACATCACGATTCCTTGTGGAAAAAAAATTATTTGCTGAGAGGGAAAGAACGGTATAAAATTCCTACCAAGATAACTAGAAGTTCCAACCAATAAAAACCCTAATGAACCTAAAAAAAGGATAAAAGCCCAGCAGACATTACTCGGTTTTCGAGACCCCGCTATAAGTTCTATACATATATGGTCTGATCGCCAACTCATACTATACTAGATCTAGTTGCATTTTATTGTAATTGGGAGATAATCCCAATAAATTTGACTTTAATTTTTTTGTTTCCGAAGTAATCCTCATCGACTAGTACTATTATGATGTGAAGCTTGAGGAGTAATTCATCAATTGCTTAGAGCTAAACTAAAAAAATAACATCCTTTTTTTTTTTATGATTTCTTATAGATATGCACAGACATTTAGATATATTGACTTTACGTTTCAGAAATTCATCCCGATAATGATTTATCTTCAAATAGCTATAATTCATTTTCCCATATATCGTGTTTATGCATACGAGCTTCTGCTCGGAGGAAGCTACACGGTATACCATATTCTACTAAATTAAATAGATAATTGTGCTATGATCCAAGTAAGCCTAAGTCTTGAAAAAAAAAATAGATAAGATTTAATCCCATAATATCTAAAAAATCTTGTTTTTTTGAACATGAAGAGATAAAGAAACCATTGCAATTGCCGGAAATACTAAGCCCACTAAAGGCACAAAAATAGCGGGTAAGTTACTGATAGTTGTCATAGAATGAGTACCTCGATTTAATATTTGTACCTGTTATTTATTGTTATATTTGTTGTTATATTAACATTTTAACCTGTTATAAAGATATATTATACTATTCTAATAAAATAGAATAAAATTCTACTTAAGTGAGTATTGAGTCTATACAATACTAAAGAATATAGAATATAAGAGTATATTATGTATATACTAAGATACCAATAAGGAATAAATCTAATAGGGAGTAAAAATACTAATCTATATAGAAATACTAATATTTAATATATTAAATAGATAATATAAGTATATAACATATATAATAAATATAAATCAAAAGTGTAAATAAATAAATGGGCTTATTAATCCATTTCTATATGTTTATACATGAAATATATACGATAATCTATGATAATCCACTTTATTTATTATTTTATTCATTATTTATTTTTATAATTAGTCTATTCTAAATTTTTATTGGTATATGTATATTAGAATTTTATAATTTTGAAAATTGAATATTTTAATATATTTTATTAATTTAATTGTTAATTTAATAAAGAAAGAGTTTCTTACAAATTACCGAAAAATTCGTTATAATACGATCTAATAAAAGGGATTCTTAGTAAAACTGGGGTTCTCGGGGGATATAGAAAGATGCAGGACTCCCTTACCTTGCCTAATTTCACAGAAAAAAGAGAAAGAATTCACTCTTTTTATTTTGTTTGATAGAGATTTCTTGATTACTAATCAAGAATATCAATAAAAAAGAATACGCATGATTCTTTATACAATTCAATCTTATGTTACCAAAGAAAAATCCATTTTTCGGATTTTGACTTTTATTCCTATAAACTAAATAATTACTTGGTCACTACCAAACAAATAATAAAATGTAGAATTTATTTAATAATTTATTAAATTAAAGCTTTGTTTTTTTCTACTTGATTGAATTTTGATTCAAAGGAAAGAAAGCATGGAGCTGAAATAACTCGCTCAGAACGCCTTTTAAAGGATTACGTGGTACGATTGGATCGAATAAGCCCTTATGGAATAAATATTCAGCCACTTGTGAACCCTCAGGTACTGTCTTATTCAATGTTTGTTCAATTACTCTTTTACCCGCAAATGCAATGTAGGCATTGGGTTCGGCAATAATGATATCTCCCAACATACCAAAACTAGCTGTCACCCCACCCGTAGTAGGAGATGTAAGGATTGCTATATAGAATAACTTTTTATTTGATTGATAATCATATAAAGCAGAAGATATTTTAGCCATTTGCATCAAACTCAAACTTCCTTCTTGCATGCGTGCTCCTCCGGAAGCACATACTAGAATAAGAGGTAAAGATTGATTGGTAGCATACTCGATCAAACGTGTAATTTTCTCGCCCACTACAGATCCCATACTACCCCCCATAAACTGAAAATCCATAACCCCAATTGCTACGGGAATGCCGTTTAGTTTACCTGTACCTGTTTGAACAGCCTCCGTTAATCCCGTCTTTCTTTGATAAGAATCAATACGATCTTTATAAGGTTCCTCCTCCGAATTAAATTCAATAGGATCCAGAGAGACCATGTCTTCATCCATAGGATCCCAAGTACCTGGATCAATCAAAAGTTCGATTCTATCTGAACTACTCATTTTCAAATGACATCCACAATGTTCACAAATATTCATTTTTGATTTCAAAAATCTCTTATAATTTAATCCATAACAATTTTCACATTGAACCCACAAATGCCTGTATTTTTGAGTTACATCTAAATCATTAGAACTCTCTCTTATAGTTGTTAAATCACTATCATCCGCACCAGTTCTTATATTGGAACTCTCGCTTTCATTACTATTTACTCTTTCGCCACAAATATAAGTATAAATGTAATTGTTATTGTAATTGTCACTACTAGTTAAAATGTCACTATCAATACAGATTTGATAACGAAGATAACTGCCAATGCAACTATTAATGTGATTATTCCAACTATATTGAGTATCATACACGTAACGATCATAGCGAGGATCGTCATTCTTCGATACATTATTCAGATAACTAGAATTCTGATAACTATAAAAAGAATTTTCTGGTTCACTTATAAAAGAATCATGGTTGTCAATTTCAAAAATTTGATTTTCAATATCAAAATATATGGTGTAACTATCCCTATTACTATCCCTAACTAAAAAAGTGTCATCAGATAGGAAATTCCGAATGTACCTGACGCCGACTAAATGATCAACATTACTGTAACTAGAATTGTCACTATCGCTCCCACTAGGAATGTCTTTATCCATATCATTTATAATCGGATCTTCATTTACACTAGTATTTTCAATAGGATCACCAAGACTATTTATTGATTTACTTAGCCCACACCTGTATTCTAATACCCCGCTAAACAACATTGAATCGAACCGCCATTTTTCCATAGAACTTTGTTGCCCCTATTTACATGAAAATACACTAGATGAATAGTCATTTGATGAAAATCATTTGAATATCCCGATTCGAATCAGAATAAGCATATAAATGCAATTGCTAAGATTATTAACTAATAACAAGTGGGTACTGAAAAAAGGATTCTCTTTTGTGAGAACCCGGAGTATCGCTTCGCTATATATGCTAAAATATGATGAAACCCCTTTTTCAATTTTAAATAATTAATTATAAAGAGTAGGTTCCCATCTTGTGTCAAATTCGCATCGAAAAAAGAAATAATGGTTCTCTTCTATGAATTTTAAGAACTTTTTTCGTAAAATCTCGCCTACT